TCGGTCTTCAAAGTTATTTGAAATTTTTAGACTATATCCGCGATCCCTCTCGATTTTTAATCCAATACACAAATCTATAGGTTCCGTTAAGGTAGCTATATGCTGTGTATTATCAATGATTTCCACAGAGGGCGGTAAAATTATGTCTCGAGCAGTTATATATCCGGGACCTTGGATACAAATAAGCGCGTTGCATGTTCCATATAGATTACTTCTTAATACAATTTCGTTCAAATTCAGTAAAATTTCATGTACTGATTCTTGAATACCTACTATGTTAGAATAGTCATGTGGGATGTTCTCAGATTTTGCACGTGTAATACATGTTCCTTCTATTTCGCCAAGTAAAGCTCTTCGCATCGCAATGCCTATTGTGTCGGCTTGACCTTTCATAAGTGGAGACAGAATAAAGCGTCCATAATAAAGACGCTTACTGTCTCTTCTTGATTCAACACACTTCCACTGTAGTGTCCGAGTAGATACTTTGACTTTCTCTCGAACCATAGTAATTTTTTTTGATCAGATCATTGAATCGTTTATTTCTCTTGAAACCCTTTCAGCCTTTATTTAGTTCTATACACGTCTTTTTTTAGGGGGTCTACAACCATTATGTGGCATAGGGGTTACATCTCGTACGAAACTTAAAAGTATACCGCTTCTACGAATAGCTCGTAATGCTGCATCTCTTCCCAGTCCAGGGCCTTTTATCCTTACTTCAGCTCGTTGCATACCTTGATCCACTACTGCTCGAATAGCATTTCCTGCTGCGGTTTGAGCAGCAAAAGGTGTTCCTCTTCTTGTACCCCTGAATCCACAAGTACCCGCGGAGGACCAGGAAATAACCCGACCCCGTACATCTGTAACGGTTACAATGGTATTGTTGAAACTTGCTTGAACATGAATAACTCCTTTTGGTATTCTACGTACATTTTTACGTGAACTACTACGTGTATTTTTACGTGAACCAATTCTTAATATAGGTTTTGCCATATTTTTTCATTTCACAAGAAATATATGGATATATCCATTTCATGTCAAAACGGACCTTTCTCCTTCGAAGTGTCTTTTCCTTTAGTAAGATTATCCTTGTCTTTGTTTATGCCTCGGGTTGGAACAAATGACTATAATTCGTCCCCTCCTACGGATTAGTCGACACTTTTCACAAATTTTACGGACGGAAGCCCTTATTTTCATAGTTGTTATTCCTTAATTCTCTGAATATACTTATTGTTGAACGAAAAAAAGGTTTCTTGATATTTTTGAATCTTGAATTGTATCTTCGTGAAAGGAATAGTGAAATTGAAAAAACCATTTACTCATTTGAATCCTTGTTATGGAGTCTCAAAAATGGCTGTCCCCTTATTAACTTATACCTAATAACTGACTCAAAATTTTACCTTTTTATCCTATAGGTATACCTATACAAAAATATGTCAAATCCTTTTAGAAGCATGACCTAAAATAAAAAAAAAATCCTTAGTATCTAAACAAAATCAAATCATAGCGTTCGGAAGTGATTCAGAAAGAAAACTTCCATTAATTCTTTTTTTTCTTTCATTCGAGGTAAAAAATTCGAAAGTTTTTTAGCAGGGGTGGTATTACACAACCCCCCTTTTTTTTCACAAATGGTAAGTTCCGGATATCAAATTTTTATATTAGAAGGATTACCATATATAACACAAAATTTCTCCGCCGATTCTTTTTAGTCGAGCTTCTCGGTCTGTCATTATACCTTGAGAAGTCGAAAGGATTATAATTCCTATTCCGCCTAAAATTCGTGGAATTCGTTGAGAGTTAGAATAGATTCGTAGACCCGGTCGACTTATTCTCTTTAAATTTAAAATAGTTTTATAGGATTCTTTCTTATTTCGTCGATGTCTTAGGGTTAAAATCAAAAAATATTGGTTGTTTTCGCGATGTTTCCTTACGTTTTCGATAAAACCCTCTCGTAAAAGTATTTTAACAATACTTTTGGTGATGTTAGTCGATCCTATCCGAACCGTTCCTTTTCTATTCATGTCAGCATTTCGTATAGAGGTTATTATATCAGCAATAGTGTCTTTCCCCATGATAAGTTAAAATTCCTTATTGTTCTATAATTTTTATATAATCAACATGTTCTTTTTCTTTTATTTATATATAGATATAGACAAATTATATATTAATATATGAATGAAATTTTTAATATTTTATTATTATTAAGGGTATATGCGTGATACACAATCTATTAATTAATTTTATTTCAATACCATTTTTTTAATCCTATACTAACTATCGATATTTCGGTCTTATAATACCTCAGGAGCTAATGAAACTATTTTTGTAAAGTTTAATTGTCTCAATTCCCGTGGGATCGCCCCAAACACTCGAGTTCCTTTTGGATTTCCTTCTTGATCAATGACAACTGCGGCATTGTCATCATATCGTATTATCGTCCCATTGTTACGTTTGAGTTCTTTACAAGTACGTACAATTACAGCTCTGATCACTTCTGATCTTTCTAGAGGAGTATTTGGTATTGCTTCCTTGATTACAGCAACAATAACGTCACCAATATGAGCATATCGGCGATTACTAGCTCCTATTATTCGAATACACATCAATTCTCGAGCCCCGCTGTTGTCTGCTACATTCAAATAGGTTTGTGGTTGAATCATATCATTTTTTTGTATCTCTTCTTTATAATGCAAAGGACGAAGTAAAAAAATATTGTTTGTCAAAAAAAGAAAACTTATAATCTTTTTATCCTTAAATTTTATTTAGCTTTTTCATTCTATATCCCTATTCAGAAATAATGAATTGGGTTTTTATAGGCATTTTTGATGCCGCTATTGAAATAGCTTTTTTGGCTATATTTTCGGGTACACCACCCATTTCATAAAGGATTTTACCTGGTTTAACCACAGCTACCCAATACTCCGGGGATCCTTTCCCAGAACCCATACGCGTTTCCGCGGGTCTTACTGTAACTGGTTTGTCTGGAAATATACGTACCCAAATTTTTCCACCACGTCGTACATTTCGTGTCATTGCTCGTCGCCCTGCTTCTATTTGTCTAGATGTGATCCAAGCGGGTTCAAGTGTTTGAAGAGCATATCTGCCAAAACAAATACGATTCCCACGAGAAGATATTCCTTTTAGTCTTCCTCGATGTTGTTTACGAAATCTGGTTCTTTTTGGGTTATAGTTGATGGGTTTTTTCTAAATTATAAATTCCATCTCTACTACAGAACTGAACGTGAGAGTTTCTTCTCATCCAGCTCCTCGCAAATAAAAGGACTAAAAAAGCTTGTATTAAGATATAGATGTAGTTCATTATTAATCCTATTAATCATGGTATTTTTTGAAATTTTATCTGATCTCTTCTAAATTTGTGTATGTCTTTTTCAAAATGAAATCCAAGATGAATTGTATTTTTATTTATTTAAAAATAATGTAATATTATCATCTCGAATGTCGTTTTTGTTAGAGTTATAATATTCTAACAAATCCTTATTTTCTTTTATCTTTTTCATTTTTTTTGTATTTTCTTACTTTTTTATTGAAAAAAAAATATTTGCCGGCGAATATTTACTCTTTCAATATCTATTTCAGTTTGATGTTTATCTCACGAGGTTTCAGAATCAAAATCAGAATAGATAATAAAGTTTCTGGTTTATTTCGCCATCCTGTCCAATGAATTACTAAGATTTTTTTTTCACTAGAATCCTCTATATTCATGGGTTCCGTCGTTCCCATCGCTTCTTGATTAATCATTAGGCCCGAATTCTACAATGGAGCTCTTGCATAAAATTTTGCATTTCATTTTTTCATTTGTTTTTGAGTCAATTTTCTCAGTTTTTATTGGCTCAAGGCTCTTAATTTTTTGTTTTCGGAACAGATTTATCTAATTATTATATTATGAATGAATCCGTATTGATGCTTTATTACATTGCTTTTCTTACAGTGACCTCATAGATTTTCCAAATTGGAATTATATATCATTAATATTTAAATTTTTCTTTCTTTCTTTCATCCTTCCATTTATCCACATACTTTTCGATTACCTTTCATAACTTATAATCATATTTATTTATTCTTTTTTTTTTTTTTTATTCAGTTGCTACAATGATATGATCAGCCTATCATATATTGACTGCTTTTTTTTGATCCAGATAATGCGAAGCAATGAGTTGCTTAGGTTTTATATTAATGCTATAGTTATTAGTTGCTCTTATTAGGTAAGTTCTTTTTTCTTTTTTTTTTTTTTTATCTTAATCTAATCGAATCCTAAACCAACGAGTCGCACACTAAGCATAGCAATTATATCAAAGGAGTTTTGATGGAAATTTTTATTCAACCTTATAGAATTGCTTATTTTTTCTTAAACATAAAAAAGAAGACTGTAATTTTTTTTTACTTTATAGTGTTATACTACATATACATAGTTTTTGTTTTTTTATCGTTGGATAAAATGTAAAGACAAATAAAGTTTTTTTATTATTCGTCTACGAATATCCAAATTTTTATTCCTAAGACCCCATAAATAGTTCGAACTGTATAGGAACAATAATCAATTTGCGCTTCAATTGTTTGTAAAGGAACTCTGCCTTCTCTGATCCACTCAACACGTGCAATTTCTTTTCCGTCGATACGTCCTGCAATTTGTACTTGAATTCCTTTTGTATTCGCCTGTTCAGTTAATTCAATAGCTTTTTTCATTGCTTTTCGAAAAGAAACGCGATTTTTTAATTGGCCAGCTATAAATTCTGCAAGAATATTAGGATGCCCATACGGATTGGAAATTCTGGTAATAGCAATGTTGAGTTTTCTATTGACACAATTAAGTTCTTTTTGAACATTCATCTGTAATTCTTCGACTCTTCGGGGTTTATCTTCAATTAATAATTTAGGAAATCCCATATAGATTATGATCTGAATGAGATCGATTCTTTTTTGAATTTCGATACGTGCAATTCCCTCCATACCAGAGGATATTCTTATATTTTTTTGGACATAAT